CAAAGTCAAAGTGAATTCTCCCTAGATACTTCTATTCAATTTAATAATTTAATTCCGGTCTGAATTATAGATTGGTCTAAAGGTGCAAAGCCATTTCATTTTTTCTATTTTTTTCTAAAGAATAGAAAAATTGCAATAAATTCAATTGATTTAAAAAACTTATTTGATTTTTATTTTCGGTAAATCAAATGTGAAATGCTTTTCTATTTCTTTTCTAGAATACCCATTATCCGCTTTACATCTTCTAGGCGAAAGTGTTCAATTTTCATAAGGTCTTCTTGACTCTTATTCAAAAGGTCGAATAATGTATGTATATTGGACTTTTTGAGATAATTATAGATCCTGGGAGACAATTCTGATTGGTCAATAAAAATCGATTTCAATGTGATTTCTTTTTTCTTTTTCGTGAGTTTAGCCAATCTATGATGAAAAGTAAAAAAAGGTAAAGTAACCTTGTATTGATTGTTCTCTAAATGTAAGTTTTCGTCTGCTGCCTGGAGAAAGGGAATAAATAAATCAATCAAACTCCGGGAGGCTTGATGAAGTGCCTCCTTAGGAGTTAAACTCCCGTTTGTCCATATTTCTAGAAAAAGGATCTCTTGTTTTTCATTGCCATTCCCATAAGACTGAATACTATGATTGGCATTTCGAACAGGCATGAATACAGCATCTATAGGATAACAATTTACGTCTTGAAAGTTATTTAGCGTTTTTATATTATATCCTCGACTCCTCTCGATTTGTAATCCAATACACAAATCAATTGGTTCTGTTAGGCTAGCTATGTGCTGTGTCTTATCAACGATTTCCACAGAAGGTGGCAAGAGGATGTCTTGAGCAGTTACATCTCCCGAACCTTTGACACAAATAAGCGCGTCACAAGTTCCATAAAGATTACTTCTCAATACAATTTCTTTCAAATTCATTAAAATTTCATGGACCGATTCTTGAATACCCACTATGGTAGAATATTCATGTGGGATTTTCTCAGATTTTGCGCGTGTAATACACGTTCCTTCTATTTCTCCAAGTAAAACTCTTCGCATCGCAATGCCTATTGTGTCGGCTTGACCTTTCATAAGTGGAGACAAAATAAAGCGTCCATAATAAAGACGCTTACTGTCTGCTCTTGATTCAACACACTTCCACTGTAGTGTCCGAGTAGATACTTTGACTTTCTCTCGAACCATAGTAATATTATTTGTCAGATCGTTGAGTTATTTATTTCTCTTGAAATCCCTTCTATTTCTACACCCGTCTTTTTTTAGGGGGTCTGCAACCATTATGTGGCATAGGGGTTACATCCCGTACGAAATTTAAAAGGATACCGCTTCTACGAATAGCTCTTAATGCTGCATCTCTTCCGAGACCAGGACCCTTTATCATGACTTCTGCTCGTTGCATACCTTGATCCGCTACTGCTCGAATAGCACTTCCTGCTGCGGTTTGAGCAGCAAAGGGCGTACCTCTTCTTGTACCCCTGAATCCACAAGTACCGGCCGAGGACCAAGAAATTACCCGACCCCGTACATCCGTAACAGTCACAATGGTGTTGTTGAAACTTGCTTGAACATGAATAACGCCCTTTGGTATTCGACGTCCACTTTTGCGCGAACCACTCCGCCCAGTCCTACGTGAACCACTTCTTGGTGTAGATTTTGCCATATTTGATCATTTCATAAATATAAGTTAGAGATATATGGATATATCCATTTCATGTCAAAACCGATCTTTTATTTTGATTTGTTCATCGGTTCCTTTCTAGAGTCCCTTTTCGAAAGATTATCCTTGTCTTTGTTTATGTCTCGGGTTGGAACAAATTACTATAATCCGTCCCCTCCTGCGGATCAGTCGACATTTTTCACAAATTTTACGAACGGAAGCCCTTATTTTCATAATTGTTATGCCTTAAATGAATTTCGAATCTACTTATTATTGGAAGAAAATAAGTTTCTTGAAATTTTTGAACCGTGAATTGTATCCCCATGAAAGGAATGTTGAAAAATCACCTATTCACTCAAATCCTTTTGTGTAGCCTATAAATTATACGCCATCCCTTTGAATCATAACGACTTCCTTCAATTTTAACTATATCCACCGGTAGTCTATGTATAAAAACGGGTCGGATCCTTCCTGAAACATAACCTAGAATCTTACTTAGTTGTCTAAACCATCTAACAGAACCCAGAACATACCATTGGTAAGTTGTTCAGTAATTAAACCTCGAGGAATCCCCCCTTTTTTTTTCACAACACAAAAGGAAGCTCCAAATACAATTCGGATAGAAGAAGAATTACCATATATAACACAAAATCTCTCCGCCGATTCTTTCTAGTCGAGCCGCTCGGTCTGTCATTATACCCCGAGATGTAGAGAGAATCACAATCCCCATCCCATCTAAAATTCTAGGAATTCGTTGATAGTTAAAATAGATTCGTAGACCGGGTCGACTGATTCGTTTTAAATTTAAAATGGGTCTATACGGTCCTTTCCTATTCCTTCTATGTCGTAGGGTTAAAACCAAAAACTCTTTTTGGTTTTCCAAGAGTTTCCTTACGTTTTCTATAAAACCCTCTCGCAAAAGTATTTTAACAATGTTTTCGGTGATGTTAGTAGATGCTATTCGAACTGTTCCCTTTCGATTCATGTCAGCATTTCGTATAGAAGTTATTATGTCAGCAATAGTGTCTTTGCCCATGAGAAACTCAAAATTTTGTTGCTTCCGAATTTTTATATAATCAACATGTTCTTTTTTTTTATGAAAAGTATTAAAAGTATATGCGTGAGACATACTCTACTAAATTTTTATTTATTTTTATCTATTGTATTTTAATACTCTGACTATATCCTATGGCTATATCGCGGTCTCATCTTATAATACTTCAGGTGCTAATGAAACTATTTTAGTAAAATTCAACTGTCTCAATTCTCGGGCGATCGCACCAAAAACTCGAGTTCCCTTTGGATTTCCTTCTTGATCAATGACAACTGCAGCATTGTCATCATAACGTATTATCATACCGTTATCACGTCTGAGTTCTTTACAAGTACGTACAATTACAGCTCTGATCACTTCTGATCTTTCTAGAGGCGTATTTGGTACTGCTTCCTTGATTACAGCAACAATAACGTCACCAATATGAGCATATCTACGATTACTGGCTCCTATGATTCGAATACACATCAATTCTCGGGCACCGCTATTGTCCGCTACATTCAAATGGGTTTGAGGTTGAATCATATCGTTTTTTGAATCTTTTTTTTAAGGTTTAATTTAAAGCACTGAAAGGACGAAGTAAAAAAAAGAAACCCGCATTTTTTTGTACCCAAGATTTATTTCGACATTCCTATCCAGAAATAATGAATTGAGTTCTTATAGGCATTTTTGACGCCGCTATTGAAATAGCCTTTCGAGCGATATTTTCAGCGACTCCACTCATTTCATAAAGTATTCTACCCGGTTTAACGACGGCTACCCAATGTTCGGGGGATCCTTTCCCGGACCCCATCCGGGTTTCTGTGGGCCTTACTGTAATTGGTTTGTCTGGAAATATACGTACCCATATTTTTCCGCCACGCCGTACATTTCGTGTCATTGCTCGTCGCCCTGCTTCGATTTGTCTAGATGTGATCCAAGTGGGTTCAAGTGCTTGAAGAGCATATCTGCCGAAACAAATATGATTACCTCGATAAGATATTCCTTTCATTCTTCCTCTATGTTGTTTACGGAATCTTGTTCTTTGGGGGTTATAATTGATGGTTCTTTCTCAATTCCATCTCTACTACAGAACTGGACATGAGAGTTTCTTCTCATCCAGCTCCTCGCGAATAAAAGGACTAAAAAAGATTTTATCAAGATATACAGGGATTTAATGAATAATATCCTGAAGCATAGTATTCTTTGAAATTTGTAAATTTCATCTAATTAATCTATTCTAAATTTGTATATCGTGTTTAGATATAGAATTCAAACATGTATATTCTATTTAGAGATAATCTCAATGTCTTTTTTTTTTTTACCATTCTAAAAATCTTTATTTTGTTTTGCCTTTTCCTATATCGGATTGATCAAAATTAATCAATCCAATAAAAATAAAATTTTCGCGGGCGAATATTTACTCTTTCAATATCTATTTCAGTTGTAGGGTTAGTTCATGACCTCTCCGAATAAAAGAATAGTTTAGTTCCCGGGTTCGTTCCGCCATCCCACCCAATAAATCATTAAGATTCATTTCCAATAGAATCTTCTTTATTCACGGGTTCCGTCGTTCCCATTGCTTCTCGGTTAATGGTTAGGTCTGAATTCTCCAACGGAGTCCGTAATGAAATTTTTTCTTAAGTCAACTTTCTCAGTTTTTATTGGCTCGAGGCTCTTTATTTTTTTTTGTTCTATGAGCGGATTCATCGAATTTTGGATGAATCATTATTGATGCTGTATTACACTGTTGTTTATGAGATGACTCACAGACCTTACATATTGGAATCCTATATCATTGATATTTTCTTTCTCTCTTTCTCTCATCCTTCCATTTATCCGCATGCTTTTCTATTTTCCTGCACAACGTATAACTTTACAACCCATAATCAAATTGGGTTTTTGTATTTCTGCAAAAAAGCATTTCAGTTGCTACAACGATATAATCAATATATTATACCTTGACTGGTTCTTTGGATTCAGATAATGCGAAGCAATGAGTTGGTTATTAGTGCTATAGTTATTAGTTCATACTACAGGACGGTCCGTTTTTTTGAATCCTAGCCCTAAAAAAAACCAACGAGTCACACACTAAGCATAGCAATTATATAAAAAAATCAATCGAATTTTTATTCAACCCTATAGAATTGCGGAATTTCTCGTTTTTGTTTTGATTGAACATAAAAAGAGTTCATTCTTGGTTTGGTTCATTTCCATCAATGGGTAGACTCTAAAGACACGTAAAGTCTTATTTTTCTTCGTCTACAAATATCCAAATTTTGATTCCTAATACCCCGTATATAGT